CTATCTATTTTTTTATTAATATTCTTTTTCTCTTTTTTTTTTGATTTTAAAAATTTATTCTATTTCTATTAATTATTATTAATTAATAATAGAAATAGATAATAGAAAATAAGAAGTATTATTATTATACTTTCTAATAAATTATTCTTATTTATTGACAATTAGAATAACCTATTCGTACAATGGGCATCATATGATTCTGATGGACGTTGGGCAAATAAGCCCCTATCGTCTAGTGGTTTAGGACATCTCTCTTTCAAGGAGGCAGCGGGGATTCGACCTCCCCTGGGGGTAGGGTACTACAAAAGGAGGTTGATCATGGATTACCAATAAACCTCAAATGGGTTTTCCTGGGTCGATGCCCGAGCGGTTAATGGGGACGGACTGTAAATTCGTTGGCAATATGTCTACGCTGGTTCAAATCCAGCTCGGCCCAACAATTCGCCAATATACCATGAGATGATATAACCCCCCTGTCCTTCAGAAATACCCGATACGGAGGAATAAAAAAGAATCAAAATTTCTGCTAGATCCCTTATTTCCCTGGGATTGTAGTTCAATTGGTCAGAGCACCGCCCTGTCAAGGCGGAAGCTGCGGGTTCGAGCCCCGTCAGTCCCGACAGATTCAATAAGTACATCAATCAGCTTTCCTTTTTCTGTTAACGGGGGAACAAGAAGAAAAATTTCATTCCCAAAGGGGTTCTTTTTTCTTTCCTTTTTCGTTTCGCCCTTCTCATCAAACAACTAGATAGGAGAATTTTCGTTACTTCAACTAGGACTCATTGGTAGTAGAAAGACATATGTAGATTAGTACAATTGATGGAGCAATATAGTCAGTATTCCAAGAGAGACTGAGTCTGCTTTTTCGATGGAATAGAGGACTATATGTTTCTCAAGCGCACATACAAAAAAATGGAATTCCTTTCGTGTACAATACAAAACAAAATGAATTTAACAGAATTCCCCTGATAGAATACTTTTCCGGCTTAAAAAATAGCCCCTTCCGGCTCTGTTTTTGTTTGTGTAACCTCAATTACGAATGTGAAATTGAAAAAATCTCTTTCATTCAAAAGTACTTTTTGAGTGGGCTGGGAATCCTATTTTGGATTCAGTATGGATAAAACGTCTTCTTATGTTATACTATTCAATTCGCGACGACGAATTGATTTGATAGCTCAGATATTGTTATTCATGATATTGATCTGATTTAAGATCATTGAGAGGTAATTCATTCATTGAATTTACCGGCGAAAGATTTATCATCTCTATGGGATTAAATCCCGAGTTATTGTGAAGTAAAAAAAAGATGAGATTATGGAAGTAAATATTCTTGCATTTATTGCTACTGCGCTGTTCATTCTAGTTCCTACTGCTTTTCTGCTTATCATTTATGTAAAAACAGAAAGCCAAAATCAAAATAAAAAGGATTAATTAATTTGAATGAAACTTGACTTCTGAGTTCTTATCAACGATTGAAGAAAAAAGGAAAATGATTCCAAGATTCCAATTTCATGTCTTAAAAGAAATGAGCGGATTATAATCGACAGTATTCTATCAGATCCGATACTATAGTATAGTAAGAAAGAAATCTATATTTCTTTCTTACTATCTATTAGTGTTATTGTAGTGTATAAAGTTCTACTTCTTCAATTTAAATGCAATAATTGTTTTACTTTAGATAATTGTCTTACTTTATAGTTCTACTTTATAGATTTCTTATTCTTTGCAATCTTAGTTTCGTGATCTATCGAAAGAATCAAATCAAAGAAGGAAAAAGCATTATGAGCATTAACATATATATATATATATTAAAGAGTAGTAATCTTTTTTCTAGCATTTCAAAGAAAAAATGGATTGATCCATTGACAGGAGTTCTATGGGCACTTCTTCGGATTTTGAAAGGGAATAAATAATAAACCTCGCCAATTATTAATGCTTGAACCCTGATATTAAGATATGAAATGAGTCGATAAAGTAGAAATTCCATTTCGCAAATCATAAAAGAATATCGTTAAGTGCGCGCAATATGTGACTCGCCCAAGGCAAGATCTTATTATGCATAGCATATCGTTAGACAACGACTACGTCTATATTTTTGCTCATAGAAAGCGCGTATACACTTCAAAAATAATTTTTTGAGCAGTAAAAGTAAAGAGGGAAACAAAAAAGGGAGGTCAGGCCTTCTTCAGTATCTATCTCCAATTATGGTAAGAGCCCGTTCATTGAAATAGAAAATTTAGGAAAAATTTTGTTGGACTAAAATTCCAATAATATGTATCCCTTTCCTTTCGAGATACAAACATGAGAATCATTGAAATATATCTTTCATTGAAAGAATTTTAGTCATATAATACATTACTCCACTAGAATCCAATATAATTCCGAACTGAATATATTTTTTGAAGAATACAAAATGCGGTGCAGAAGGATCTCTAAAACAATTGATACGGTTTGATTCCTCAATCAATTAGTAGTACCTTTAGAGTCCACTTCTTCCCCATACTACGAGTGAAAGGGAAAATGTAAAGACTACCATTAAAGCAGCCCAAGCGAGACTTACTATATCCATGTGAATTATGTCCCCTATCTTCTATGAAGGAATTATTCCATTATTGCTCATTAATAATAGTGGAATCAACGGCGCAGAGTCAAAAGGGGACTCTGACCGAACACTGTTGATGAACCAATCCCACTTCTACTAAATTCCTATAGGACTTATAATTGGGAAAGACTAAACAAAAGTCAAATAGGCAATGACATCTCAAGGGAATGTTACTAATGGAACATATATAGGAATAATAAGGCTTATTCTTTTTGCCCTTTTTTATATCTATAGAAGTCACTGAAATTCTCCATTCAGTCTAATCAGGCCTAATATTGAATGTGAACACTCAGAGATTCTTGTGAGTCTGTATATATATAAAGTAATTCTTATATTTTCTATTTATTTATATTTTTTCTATTTAAGGGCTCTTCCGGTCTTTATACAACTAAACTACTAATTGAATTAGATTTCGTATCCGTCTATCCAACGGAATTCAAGACCCAGCCAGTAGACACTACATTAGTAGTATAATAGAAAGGAATCGGGAAGTCGTGATAGCCCTTCTACCATTCGAATCTTTAATCCTAGATGCAAAGATTTACAATCTTTTAGAAAACCTCCAGACCGAATGCACAATCCGTTTCAGCTGCCGGGGAAAAATTCGTTGAGTTATATATCAACAGAGCAGAATAAGAGATTTCGAGTCTTTTATTGATCAGGCGACACCCGGATTTGAACTGGGGAAAAAGGATTTGCAGTCCCCCGCCTTACCACTCGGCCATATCGCCAAAACTATACAAAAAAATAGACGAAATTTTTCCCACTTAGGGTTGGATTACGGAACTTCTTTTTTTGTACTTGTATCTTGAATCCTGTTTTTCTTAATTTCATTCTTTTCCGAAAAGAAGCCCTTTCCTCTTTTTGATTTTTGATTGGATTTGATCCACCCCTTCGACGGATTGTATAGTATCTCAAAACCTACAATGCCTAAAAACTTCCCCTCACTTTTATATTGAAAAGTCAAATGTGGGTTTTCAGTCACAAAAGAAAAAGTTGATAACAAATTTGAACCATTAACTATTGACTCCTGGCTGCGAATTCATGAATAAGTCTTTGATTTGAATAGCAAATAGTGTTTTCCTAATGACACAAGAAAATCAAAATTGATACATAACAAATCGGTGTTTATTCAGTAATTTTTTCTTTTCAATAAAAAATCCTTCTCAATTTCAATTATAACAATATATATGAGTCTATGTAAACCCCAGAACATAAATTGTTACACAGATATCTAATTGGTTATCTTATTTCTATATATATTAAACCCCAGTTTCTATATCTATATATACTATTCTATATATATAGATATATAGATAGTCTATATCTTATATATCTATATCTATATTTGCCTGTACCTATTTAATAAATACAACCCCTCTTCTACTACACTTCACAATCCCCCCCCTATGCTAAGAATTCTACGGAAAAATAGGTCAAAATGCCTCTCTTCTCTGTGAATCCTTTTTTTTGAACAATGGAATCTATAAAAGTGATTTAGTACTAAAAAATCCACTCTATATTGTTTCTGAGTTTTCTGTTTTTATCTTAGCGAAAAGATCAACTGCTGAATCCATTGAGTTTTTCTGGTATTCAAGCAGATTGGACTATGTAATATCATAATAATGGTAGAAATTGAATCTCTTTTGATATTCTCTACAAAATTCCATAATATAGTAAGTCCAAGTGGCAGAATTCTGTTTCTAGAATTGTTTTATCAATTCCTTTCCATTTGGATCTGTTTCTCAAATTCGAATTTGAGTAGAAAATTTTCTTTATTCCTCCGTTCATACGTATTTCATACATTCTATTCCAGATATGGAGTTGTGTTCAATTTCATGTGATTCAGTAAACATAATAAAAATTCCATCATTGCTAGATCATCTATATGATTCCATGAAGAATGAGCGAAGAATGGGATTTTTTGAGAAATGGGAAATGAAAAATGCTTCGAGACGGAAATGAGGGAATGTCTACAATACCTGGGTTTACTCAGATACAATTTGAAGGATTTTGTAGGTTCATTGATCAGGGCTTGAGGGAAGAGCTTTATAAGTTTCCAAAAATTGAAGATACCGATCAAGAAATTGAATTTCAATTATTTGTGGAAACATATCAATTAGTGGAACCGTTAATAAAAGAAAGAGATGCTGCGTATGAATCACTCACCTATTCTTCTGAATTATATGTATCCGCGGGACTCATTTGGAAAACTGGTAGGGATATGCAAGAACAAACTATTTTTCTTGGAAACATTCCTCTAATGAATTCTCTGGGAACTTCTATAGTAAATGGAATATATAGAATTGTGATCAATCAAATATTGCAAAGCCCCGGTATTTATTACCGGTCAGAATTGGACCATAACGGAATTTCGGTGTATACCGGCACGATAATA